CTCTTCGGATCCATTTGTGAAAGAGTAGAGTGAATGAGAAAGAAAGATAGTGAATTTTGTTTGAACCACTGATGAAAAAAAAAGAGGATAAATAGTTAGGAAGTAAAATGGACTTTTTGTTGGGGATAGAGGGACTTGAACCCTCACGATTTCTAAAGTCGACGGATTTTCCTCTTACTATAAATTTCATTGTTGTCGATATTGACATGTAGAGCGGGACTCTCTCTTTATTCTCGTCCGATTAATCAGTTTTTCAAAAGATCTATCAAACTCTGGAATGAATGATTTGATCACTGAATATTCGATTCTTCCTTCAACTTCGATTGGAATGGATTCACAATAACTCTGAATTTTTTCTTTCATATATATATATATTCGACAGATTCGGGTCGTGATTAATCGTTTGATATGTTAGTATGTATACGTACGTATTAGATATATAGGGCCGTCCTTTCTGTAATTTCGATAGAGGAATTCCAGCTACCAACACAACGTAGTCAACTCCATTCGTTAGAACAGCTTCCATTGAGTCTCTGCACCTATCCTTTTTTTATTCTAGTTTTATAAACCCTTGTTTTCTCAAAATAAAGATTTGGCTCAGGATTGCCCATTTTTAATTCCAGGGTTTCTCTGAATTTGGAAGTTACCACTTAGTAGGTTTCCATACCAAGGCTCAATACAATCAAGTCCGTAGCGTCTACCAATTTCGCCATATCCCCTTTTGATTTGAGACCAAGATCCGGTTGGAATTCCACCCATCTTTTTCATTTATTTTGGAACCGTTGAATTCATTAGATAATGAATGATTCCCATATCGAAAAAGTGTATGCTATTTTATTTTTTTGGCGATCCTCTATCAGTTTATTTCTATTGGATAAACCTTGTTTCAATCAGAAATGATTCTATCATTGATGTATCCACAATTCAATATGGATAGATATATCCCATATATATATGTTTCTCCCTCCCCCTTTTTTTTACAGTGCGATTTGGAATACTGGAACGGTCGATATTCATTCTTCTTTTTTTTTTTCGTCCTATCTCTTCCTTTTCCGAATGAAACCAAAAGAATGTCTCATTCTAATTTGTATTGTATCTTTATCCTTATCTTATCTTTTCTTAGGACCGATCCGCTCGCTATACGCTATAATTATTGCTATAACTGCTTTACTTTAAGAAATAAATAATTTAAAGAAATAAATAAATTTTCTATTAAGAAAAGAAATAATTAGATTTTTTATAATCATAGTTTATAATTTTAAATTATCAATAATTAATATATATATATACATGTTCATTAACATATATATATACATGTTCATTAACATATATATATATATATTAAAAAATATTATATATACATATTAAAAAAATATTATATATACATATTAAAAAATATAAATTTAAAAAATATAAATATAATGTATAAATATATAAATATAATGTATAAATATATAAATAAAATGTATAAAATGCATAAAAAAAAATAGAATGTATAAATAATAATTAATTTAATGTAATTAATATGATAGAATGAAAATTCTACTAATTTAATTAGTCATATACTAATTAGTCATATATTTCTATTAGAAAAATATCTATTAGAAAAATAGAATTCTATTAATTCTATTTAGTCATATCTAGTTCTATATTATTAGTTATATTAGTTATAACTTAACTAATAATATAGATATAATGATAATATAGATATAATGATATAGATATAACAATAGAACTATGAACTATATAGTTCATATTAAATTAATAGCTAATAGCCCTAAGCTAAGATCCAGCAGTTTCCTGAATTCCTATACACTATTTCTATTTGTTATACTATTTCTATTTCTGTTATGTGAGCCCGCTTAGCTCAGAGGTTAGAGCATCGCATTTGTAATGCGATGGTCATCGGTTCGATTCCGATAGCCGGCTTTTTTTCTCTATCGATTTTTCCATGATTGATAATCTCCCCTTTTCTCAAAATGTTGGATCACCGATCTATTATGTCGTGGTAACTTGTAACTATGAATAAAAAATGGATTGGAGCAATTAGATCTCTACAGAACAAATCATAAAACGGAGCCTCAACTTCCTATATATACATATACAAAAAATCCGGATATTAATAGAATTCATTTCATTCTACTTTGTAATACTTCAGTAAATTTAGCTTTGCTTTGTTTATCCTTTAGTTCAGTCTTAATTTAAGATTTATTCTGTAAAATGAAATTTCAATAAAATAAAAAAAGGAGTCTTTATGTCTCGTTATCGAGGACCTCGTTTCAAAAAAATACGCCGTCTGGGGACTTTACCAGGACTAACTAGTAAAAGACCTAAATCCGGAAGCGATCTTAAAACCCAATTGCGTTCTGGGAAAAGATCGCAATATCGTATTCGTCTAGAAGAAAAACAGAAATTGCGTTTTCATTATGGTCTGACGGAGCGACAATTAGTTAGATATGTACATATCGCTGGAAAAGCCAAAGGGTCAACAGGTCAGGTT